GATCCCTTGAAGTTCTTAATCTTAATCGAATACTAATCCGAATACTTTATTATTTGTATAAATTCAAAAAAGTATTCGTTTTTAGAGATCAAAACCCCATTGCGTATTGATACTTATCAGGTATAGAATAGATCCGCTTCTCTTTCTTCCGACAAACATAATTTGAAAATTATTACTCAAAGACTAGAAAAAAATGGGATCTTTTCTCCGAGAGAATCCGTCGAAAAGAAGGGTTTCTAGTTTTCCAGTGCAATAAAGTTACATAGTGTTTATTTATTCATTCATCAAATAAAGGAAGGTGTTTTTCCATGGGTTTACCTTGGTATCGTGTTCATACCGTTGTATTGAATGATCCCGGTCGTTTGCTGTCTGTCCATATAATGCATACGGCTTTAGTTTCGGGTTGGGCGGGTTCGATGGCTTTATATGAATTAGCCGTTTTTGATCCCTCGGACCCCGTTCTTGATCCAATGTGGAGACAGGGTATGTTTGTTATACCCTTCATGACTCGCTTAGGAATAACCAACTCGTGGGGTGGTTGGAGTATCACAGGAGGAACTATAACGAATCCGGGTATTTGGAGTTATGAAGGTGTGGCTGGGTCACATATTGTCTTTTCTGGCTTGTGCTTCTTGGCAGCTATTTGGCATTGGGTGTATTGGGATCTAGAAATTTTTTGTGATGAACGTACAGGCAAACCCTCTTTGGATTTGCCCAAGATCTTTGGAATTCATTTATTTCTCTCAGGAGTGGCTTGTTTTGGCTTTGGCACTTTTCATATAACCGGATTGTACGGTCCTGGAATATGGGTGTCCGACCCTTATGGACTAACCGGAAAGGTACAAGCTGTAAATCCAGCGTGGGGTGTTGAAGGCTTTGATCCTTTCGTTCCGGGAGGAATAGCCTCGCATCATATTGCAGCAGGGACATTGGGCATATTAGCGGGTCTATTCCATCTTAGTGTCCGTCCGCCCCAACGTCTCTACAAAGGATTGCGTATGGGAAATATTGAAACCGTCCTTTCCAGTAGTATCGCTGCTGTTTTTTTTGCAGCTTTTGTAGTTGCTGGAACTATGTGGTATGGTTCAGCAACTACCCCGATTGAATTATTTGGTCCAACTCGTTATCAATGGGATCAGGGGTACTTTCAACAAGAAATTTATAGAAGAGTTAGTAATGGTCTAGCCGAAAATCAAAGTTTATCCGAAGCTTGGTCTAAAATTCCTGAAAAATTGGCCTTTTATGATTATATTGGCAATAATCCGGCAAAAGGCGGATTGTTCAGAGCAGGCTCAATGGACAACGGAGATGGAATAGCTGTTGGGTGGTTAGGACATCCTATCTTTAGAGATAAAGAAGGGGATGAACTTTTTGTACGGCGTATGCCTACTTTTTTTGAAACATTTCCTGTTGTTTTAGTAGACGGAGACGGCATTGTTAGAGCCGATGTTCCTTTTCGAAGGGCAGAATCAAAGTATAGTGTCGAACAAGTCGGCGTAACGGTCGAGTTTTATGGTGGTGAACTAAATGGGGTTAGTTATAGTGATCCTGCTACGGTGAAAAAATATGCTAGACGCGCTCAATTGGGCGAAATTTTTGAATTAGATCGTGCTACTTTGAAATCCGATGGTGTTTTTCGTAGCAGTCCAAGGGGTTGGTTTACTTTTGGCCATGCTTCCTTTGCTCTGCTTTTCTTTTTCGGGCACATTTGGCACGGTGCTCGAACTCTGTTCAGAGATGTTTTTGCTGGTATTGATCCAGATTTAGATGCTCAAGTGGAATTTGGAGCATTCCAAAAACTTGGAGATCCAACTACACGAAGACAAGTAGTATGATCCAAGAGTGCTCTTTCTTCTCCTCTTTTTTTTTTATTTGACGTAGAGTGCCATATTCTCCTCGCTGTCTTTGTTGTCAATCTTGCCTTTTTTCGCATTCGCAGGGGGACGGTCCAAAATAAACAACTAAATAAACAGGTATGGAAGCTATAATTCTAAACTACCGTTGAATCTATGGAAGCATTGGTTTATACATTCCTCTTAGTCTCGACTCTAGGAATCATTTTTTTCGCTATCTTTTTTCGAGAACCTCCCCAAGTTCCAACTAAAAAGATGAAATGAGTTTTGATTTTCTTAGATGAAGTAATGAGCCTCCCAATATTGGGAGGCTCATTACTTCATCTAGTCCCCGTGTTCCTCGAAAGGATCTCTTAGTTGTTGAGAAGGTTGCCCAAAAGCAGTATATAAGGCATACCCCGTAAAGCTTACAAGTAAACCAGATATAAAGATGGCGACTAGGGTTGCTGTTTCCATTATTATTTTCAAGGTTCAAGAGGACAATGGATCTAGGATAAGATCATTTATTTACACTCAAATTAAATAGAAACTTACATACAAAGTCAACAAAGCTCAATTAAAACAAAATAGGAGTTATGGCTACACAAAGTGTTGAGGGTAGTTCTAGATCGGGTCCAAGACAAACTGTTGTAGGGGAGTTATTGAAACCATTGAATTCGGAATATGGTAAAGTAGCTCCGGGATGGGGAACTACACCTTTGATGGGTGTCGCAATGGCTCTATTTGCGGTATTCCTATCTATTATTTTAGAGATATATAATTCTTCTGTTTTACTAGATGGGATTGGAATGAATTAGATTTACAAGGACCAGTAAGCCCCGGGTTTTTACTACAATGTGAACGGTTTTGGTCTTGAAATTTTTTTTTTATCCCATTCTATTTTCTTTTTCTATTTTATTTTGGGAGTTCGATCGTGGAATTTCTTTCTGGATTTCTGGAATATGAGTGTGCGGCTTGTTCTAATGAATCCTATTGATAATACAGAAAAGGGGTCTGTCATCTTGCTAGAGATGGTTTTTTATCTCGTCGGATATTTAGTAGAATATCCGGAGCACGGAATAGAGGAAATAGATTAGAAAGTTTTACAACTATGATTTATACTTAATATTCAGATCTCGTAACCAAACTGTAAAAAATTTTAAAGAGAAGAAAGAGTTAGAGGGCGGAAATGGAAAGGTTTTTTTCTTTCAAACTCCTTGGCTATCTTTCTTTTTTTGAGCAAAAGGCACACTTTTTTTTGCTTTTGCATCATTCTATTTATTTTGATTGATTCATTGAATCAGTGATCATACAACGGTTCTTACTCAGAGAATCTTTGCACTTAACTTAAACTTAGGTTAAAGATTTTAGTGAATCATCGTGGGTCTAGTGTGAATCTGAGGTTTCAATCGATTTCTAGGATCTTAACAAGAAAATTCCTATCAATCACGAATTAAAAAAACCAGTAACGAAAGAGTACATACAAACAACAATACCAAATTAATGAGAATAAAAAATGTATAAATAGAAAATTCAAGAGGCCTCTCAACGCCAAGAAATGAATGAGTCGACTTGATATTTTGGCATTCTAACCACAAAGAATAGTTTTCATTCAGGTTTTTCTTTTTACCTAGAGTTAGTCATCTTTAGAGAAGATTGGTGCATTTTAGAACTCTATATCTATAGGATTAAGAATACAAAATTTCTATTCCATATATCTATCGGGTTTAACTATTATTTGGGTGGTTCTGTTTGAGCTGTACGAGATGAAATTCTCCTATACGGTTCTCGGAGGGGGGGGGTCTCCCTAGTTTTACCTATCTCAATAAAGTCTATGATTGGTTCGAAGAACGTCTCGAGATTCAGGCGATTGCAGATGATATAACTAGTAAATATGTCCCTCCGCATGTCAATCTCTTTTATTGTTTAGGAGGAATTACGCTTACTTGTTTTTTAGTACAAGTAGCTACGGGATTTGCGATGACGTTTTACTATCGTCCGACCGTTACTGAGGCTTTTGTTTCGGTTCAATACATAATGACTGAAGCTAACTTTGGTTGGTTAATCCGATCAGTTCATCGCTGGTCGGCAAGTATGATGGTCCTAATGATGATTTTGCACGTATTTCGCGTCTATCTCACGGGGGGCTTTAAAAAACCTCGTGAATTGACTTGGGTTACAGGTGTGGTTCTTGCTGTATTGACCGCATCTTTTGGCGTAACGGGTTATTCCTTACCTTGGGACCAAATTGGTTATTGGGCAGTCAAAATTGTAACAGGTGTGCCGGAAGCTATTCCTGGAATAGGATCACCTTTGGTAGAGTTATTACGCGGAAGTGCTAGTGTAGGACAATCCACTTTAACTCGTTTTTATAGTTTACACACTTTTGTATTACCTCTTCTTACTGCCGTATTTATGTTAATGCACTTTCCAATGATACGTAAGCAAGGTATTTCTGGTCCTTTATAGAGAATCTAGATCCTATTTGTAATTAATCGGTGATTCCCTGGGGGAGGAGAAGGACTATTTCATTGCTACAAATATGGATTATTGAAAAGAATAAGACATGTATTTGGATCTTTCCCTTCAACTCGAAAAAACTTAATAAAGTATTTTGATTTAAGCAAAACTTATAGTATTTAATTGGAATAGTTGAAGTGAATTCTCTGAAGAAAAAAAAAATGGATTATGGGAGTGTGTGACTTGAACTATTGATTTGGCCGTGCCGATATATGCCCTTATCTGCCACATTTTAATTCATAACGAAATGTGTCTTTGTTCCAACCACTGTGCAAGCTCCATAAAAAAGATAGGCTGGTTCGCGTGAAGAGAATCTTTTCGATGATCAGATCAAACATGAGCAAGCAGGCTCCGTAAAATCCAGTAGAAAGAATAAGTCATAGGGTATGATCTATAGAATATTCTATCTAGTTAAGCTATTGATACTTTACCTATTTATCAAATTATACTTAGATTTGATCTATTTAATAGACTTATTACCTTTACTGAATACTTAATAGTAGCGAAATGCAGTCATTTCCGGTGCATCAACCTGATTTGGTTCTACTATCGGAGTGAAACAAAGGATCTAAAGAATAAAAAAGGCTAAACTCTATTTAGTAACAAGTGAACCCTTTGTATGGAATCGTTATTTTTCGGGAAATAAGG